CCAGAATGGTCTATAAATCCGAGTCTTAAGTCATTTTTTTGCTAGGGCTTCGTAGTTCTTATGAACCTAACTCATTGAAATTCCATCCAGTAAAACGGAAGAATTATAAATTTCCAAAATAATAGATAGGAATATCGCAAATAAAGCCATTGCGACTCCCATAAGTGGCGTAGTCCCCCAGCCCGGAGCCACTTTACCATATTCCGAATTCAATGGTTTCAATAAATTCCCTACGGTAGTTTGTCTTGGCCTAGATCTAGAACTACCCTCAACGGTTTGTGTAGCCATAAATCCTATTTAATCATTGGTTGAGATCTGTTGACTTTGTATACCATTCCGTTGTAGTTGTAAATAAACGATCTTATCGTAGATCCATTGTGATCTTGAAATTATCTAAAAATGGAAACAGCAACCCTAGTCGCCATCTTCATATCTGGTTTACTTGTAAGCTTTACGGGGTACGCCTTATATACCGCTTTTGGGCAACCCTCTCAACAACTAAGAGATCCATTCGAGGAACACGGGGACTAGACTAGTTGAAGTAATGAGCCTCCCGATATGGGAGACTCATTACTTCAGTTGATATAATGAAAAATCATTTTATTTTTTTAGTCGGAACCTTAGGCGGTTCTCGAAAAAAGATAGCGAAAAAAATTATCCCTAAAGTCGAGACTAAAAGGAATGTATAAACCAATGCTTCCATAGATTCGATCGTGGTTTACAATTATAGCTTTCACACCTATTCGTTTGAGTGGAATCATTTACCATACCATATAAAAGGGGGGAACGAATCAAAGAAAAGAAGGTGATTCAAGTCAATATTTCTCGGGTACCTTATTCAAATTCAAATAAAAAAAAAAATAGAGGCAAAAGATACCAGAACAATCTTGTATCAAACTACTTGTCTCCTTGTAGTTGGATCTCCAAGTTTTTGGAATGCTCCAAATTCTACTTGAGCATCCAAATCTGGATCAATACCAGCAAAAACATCTCTGAATAAGGTTCTAGCGCCATGCCAAATGTGTCCGAAAAAGAAGAGCAAAGCAAACGTAGCATGCCCAAAAGTGAACCAACCCCTTGGACTGCTACGAAAAACACCATCGGATTTCAAAGTAGCCCGGTCTAATTCAAAAATTTCACCTAATTGTGCGCGTCTAGCATATTTTTTCACAGTAGCAGGATCACTATAACTGACTCCATTGAGTTCGCCACCATAGAACTCAACGGTTACACCTACTTGTTCAACACTATACTTTGATTCTGCCCTTCGAAAAGGAACATCTGCCCTCACAATTCCGTCTCCATCTACCAAAACGACCGGGAATGTTTCAAAAAAAGTAGGCATACGACGTACAAAAAGTTCGCGCCCTTCTTTATCTCTAAAGACGGGGTGTCCTAACCATCCAACAGCTATTCCATCCCCGCTGTCCATTGAGCCTGCTCTGAATAATCCCCCTTTTGCCGGATTATTACCAATGTAATCATAAAAAGCTAATTTTTCGGGAATTTTAGACCAAGCTTCTGATAAACTTAGATTTTCGGCTAGTCCGGCACCAACTCTTCGATATATTTCTTGCTGGAAGTATCCCTGATCCCACTGATAACGAGTAGGACCAAATAACTCGATTGGGGTCGTTGCTGAACCATACCACATAGTTCCAGCAACAACAAAAGCTGCAAAAAAAACAGCAGCGATACTACTAGAAAGTACAGTTTCAATATTGCCCATACGTAATCCTTTGTATAGACGTTGAGGCGGACGGACACTAAGATGGAATAGGCCCGCTAATATGCCCAGTGTACCCGCTGCAATATGATGAGAGGCGATTCCTCCCGGAACAAAAGGATCAAAACCTTCCGCGCCCCACGCTGGACTTACAGATTGTACTTTTCCAGTTAGTCCATAAGGATCAGACACCCATATTCCAGGGCCATATAAGCCTGTTACATGAAATGCGCCAAAGCCAAAGCAAGCCACCCCTGAGAGAAATAAATGAATTCCAAAGATCTTGGGCAAATCCAAAGAGGGTTTTCCCGTACGTTCATCACAGAATATTTCTAGGTCCCAATATACCCAATGCCAGATGGCCGCCAAAAAGCACAAGCCAGAAAACACAATATGTGCCCCAGCCACGCCTTCATAACTCCAAATACCCGGATTCGTTATAGTTCCTCCTGAAATACTCCAACCACCCCACGAATTGGTTATTCCTAAACGAGTCATGAAGGGTATAACGAACATACCTTGTCTCCACATTGGATCAAGGACGGGGTCAGAGGGATCAAAAACCGCCAATTCGTATAGAGCCATCGAACCGGCCCAACCAGAAACTAGAGCCGTATGCATTATATGGACAGAAAGCAATCGGCCGGGATCATTCAATACTACAGTATGAACACGATACCAAGGCAAACCCATGGAAATACCCCTTTCTCAAAGAAAAATAGACACTATGTAACTTTATCGCATTGCACTATGTACCTAACCTTTTCAGCGGATTCTGTATGAGAAAAGGTTACTATTTATTCTATTCCGTTGAAAATAACGGCGGAATTCTGTTCGTAAGAACAAAGAGAAGCAGATCTATTCTATACCCGATAAGTACCAATACGCAATGGGACCAATGCTCCCATTGCGTGGGAACGAATGCATGTATACTTGTTTATTATTCGAACGATCGATCCCTTCATTAAAATTTTTATTTATTCATTATGTCTTCCTCTAAAAACCTTCCAATGTATGTATAAACTAGAATAAACAGAAAAAAAAAATAATAATGAAGACAATAAACTCATTCTTACGTTTCCATATTAAAGTGAAGTATAGTACTAAATTTTTTTTCTTTAATTTAATGCCCATTGGTGTTCCAAAAGTACCTTTTCGGAGTCCTGGAGAGGAAGATGCAGTTTGGGTTGACGTATAGTGCGACTTGTCAGACATATTGGGTCATATGGGATTTACCCGTTTTCTCCACCGATCGAGATATCCTCTGTTTCGCCCAAGAAATATTGTATTGATTGAAGAATCAATTATTCAGAGCGTGAAGTGAAATTAGATCAATTTCTATTGAGGATCAATATTATCAATTATAAGAATTTATGGTTGACTTGGACTAAGAAAATCAAGTATCCAGGCTCCGTTCAGAAAATACCAAATTGGTAATAGTAATATATGTACAATTACCACTTGTAGCATAGACGATTCTTATACTTAATTATAGAGGCGATCTCAAACTGCCATGCCAACCAGTATGATGAATACATCGAATAGTTTGGGGGAGGCGTGAAAGGAATTGAAAAAAGTCGTAGCAAAAAGAAGTGGTACTGAGATCATTTGTCCTATATGTGCAAATATAATTCGGATAGATCTTTCCCCGGAGTAGAACATGAACCTAAAAGAATTGAAAGGACCCAGTCAGGAACAAGAAAATGACATCGTGATTTGAATCTCGACGAAACAATACATCAATGAGAGGTTAATTCAATAAGTTCACTAAATTCTTTTTTTTTTAGGGAAGGGGGCCAAAACTCATGTTTTTTTGAAAAATAGAAGAAAAAATCCCTTTCATTAGAAAAACAGAAATCTGTTACAAAAAAAAGAGATAGGATTGGAATCGACACATTGATTCTTTTTTTCGCAATTTTTTTGAACCGTATGCATCCAAAGATGCACGTACGGTTTAAAAGGGATACAATTTTGTCCTAATCAACCGACTTTATCGAGAAAGATTACTTTTTTTAGGCCAAGAAGTTGATAGCGAAATCTCAAATCAACTTGTTGGTCTCATGGTATATCTCAGTATAGAAGATGATACTAAGGATCTTTATTTGTTTATAAACTCCCCCGGCGGATGGGTAATACCAGGAATAGCCATTTATGATACTATGCAATTTGTTTCGCCCGATGTACATACAATATGCATGGGATTAGCCGCTTCAATGGGATCTTTCATTCTGGTCGGAGGAGAAATTACCAAACGTCTAGCATTCCCTCACGCTTGGCGCCAATGAGTTTTTATTTGAAAAAAGGAAGAAGACTATGCCTTCGCCGTATCAAATATGAATAATAGGTAATAATAGCATGGCACTTCGAGTTCGATATGAACAAACTATTATTGTTTTTCCTAACATGAGATTTTGTATCGAGATAGTAGTATGAAACAAAGGTTATTTCCGATTTGATCTTCTGTGTCGGGAGTACATTTCAGCGTCACAAACCATTTTTCTTCCACACCAGAAGTATCTTTCTGATATTTATCTTACGAAGAAAAGAATACGAAAATGAAAAAAAAAAGATCATTTTTCCTTATTTGATCGTATCAAAAAGAAACTTTGGGATTGCTAAATTACAGACGAGATAAATATAGAAAGCAACAGAACCATCATAGTATTTTTTTTGACTCCTACAATACGAAAAGAAGGGTGGTAAATGGATCATTCAACGATCTGAATCGGATGGATTCTTTTTTTTTGCTTCAATATAGAATAGAAGGGAAGAAAAAGGAAATTCCATTGCGGAGCCGTATGCAATGCACAAAAGATGCCTGTACGGATGTTCAATTCTCTTTTTTTTTCTTCTTTTTTTTTAGCCCTTACTTTAGCCCAATCATTCGAGATAGAAGAACCGTTCATGCATGATGTTATATCAATATTATCAGGGTTATGATTCACCAACCTGCTAGTTCTTTTTATGAGGCGCAAGCAGGGGAATTTATCCTGGAAGCGGAAGAACTACTCAAACTTCGCGAAACCCTCACAAAGGTTTATGTACAAAGAACGGGCAACCCTTTATGGGTTATATCCGAAGACATGGAAAGGGATGTTTTTATGTCAGCAACAGAAGCCCAAGCTCATGGCATTGTTGATCTTGTAGCGGTCGAAAATGAAACTACTGGGGATTTTGTGTAAATACGCGATTCCGTTTCAAACCATAATTCGAATTTTCCGTGATTTGATATTGAATAGAAATAATTCATAATCATCAATCATCAGGTTAAGAT